GGGGATAAATAGATCTATTTATCTATGATCGAATTATATTTGTTCGATACACTATTTGTCAATATGATTGTGAATATTCAATATGAAGAAAAGAATAAGAATATAAAAAAAGAAAATAAATAAAATAAACAAGCTTAATCTTAATCACTTGTTTTGTTAGTTGTTAATAGATTTACAATGAAAGAAAACCACCCCAGCGAGGGTGATGTAAAAAAAATTATATTTTTTTAGACCAATTGCTTCATTTATTCACTTGATTTTTGTTTCTATGTAATTTATTCACTTGATTTTTTTTTTCTATGTAATTTATATCAATCAAATTATATCAATATCAATAAAATCGATTTTCGTAAAATCGATTTTATTTCATTATACATTATAGAAGACGATATTCTCTAGTAGGAATAGAATACTAAATAGGAAGACTAAATAGGTATGAATAGAGCAAAAGAGGGGGGAAAGAGTAGAGAAATCTTTATACAAAGCTATATACGAGTTATCCACCCCCCCCCCTTTTTTTTTATTTCATTAATTGACTTTCGTTTGATTAAGATTAAGTTCCATAAAAACCCCCGCCTTCTTTGAAATATCATAAACAGTTTCTGTCGGTTGAGCACCCTTTTTAAGGAAATCTAAAATTGCAGGAACATTTAAATAGGTTTGATTATTTATCGGATCATAAAAACCCACTTTCCGAAGATCCCTTCCTTCTCGTCGGGATCGAACATCAATTGCAACGATTCGATAAACGGCTCATTGGGATAGATGTAGATGAATACTACCCCCCCCCCTAGAAACGTATAAGAGGTTTTCTCCTCATACGGCTCGAGAAAAAAAAAATGATTAGAAATTATGTCTATGTATAAAATTAGAATGTCAAATAGATTCATAAAACCACCAAATCAGTTAGACATTTAAGTCCTAAATTCTTCTTTCTTCTTTTCTTTTTCGAAAAAGAAAAGAAGAAAAAAGTATTCATACTCTCATAACTCAAGTTGGATAAGTTTAAAATAGCTCAACGGAAAACCCCTTGGCATTTCAGTTATTGAGTAGTCTTTAACCCCTTTTTTGTTTGTCTCGTTTAGAATAGAATCTATTTTGATTCTGATCTAGTTGTTTAGACAATTGAAAAGGGTATTTCCTTGTTCCAGGATCCTTTATGGTTGCTTTGAATCATTGGGTTTAGGCATTACTTCGGTGATTTTAAATCGTTTTAAAAATGGCAGCAACAAGCCCTTTTTTTTTTTTTGATTTCTTTCTTTCAAAAAATCATACGAACGCTTAATTCACACATGATACACCTTAGATCGAAAGAGTTTTCGCAATTTCAACAAATTTTCCTTATGGATTTGAAAATTGCTTGAAACCGATCCTTTCGATTTCTATATCGAAAATATACTTACAAAGTTTTTCCAACTTATTGATTGGCACTAACCCTAGATCCTTACCCTTGAGAAGGGAATAAATACTTTCTCCTCGAGCTCCATCCTGTACTATTTTTTACATTACAACCCAACAAAAAGAGGGTTTTCTAGTAGAACAAAGAATGTCGAGCCAAGAGCACCTTTATTCCTGTATAATATAAAGTGGTGGAGGTCAAAATCCACAGCAGATCATGTCCTTCAATTCAAGTCGCACGTTGCTTTCTACCACATCGTTTCAAACGAAGTTTTACCATAACATTCCTCTATTTTGGAACCAGTATGTAATTGATTCAATTTTGGAATCATGAATAGTCATTGTTCGATCGGTACATAGTAATCTATACTTTTTCCTTCTATATGAAGAAATGAAGAAAAAAAATAGGGCATTTATGAATAAAAAGTCTCAGTAAGAATTGAAATTCATTCTATATTTTATTGTCTAATTCTATATTTTATTGTCTAAACGCAATGGATATTTCATTCTATGGATGGAAAATCGATATTTCTATCAAAATCTAGATTTATATATTCAAAATATAGATTTATATATTTAAATATATAACTGATTTTGATTTCATTCTTTTTATTTAATAAAAATCTTTTTTTTTAAGCAACTAATTAAAATATGAATAAATATGAAAAAGCGGGGCATAGACTGCACTGAAATGAAAAGCCCCTCTGACTTTTTAAAAATTACAACTCTTGTAATCTATGTTTCCATCTTGCCCGGATTACAAGTAGATGTTATTTGAAATCAATGCAAGTGATGAAAAATAAACGATTCTTCCCTCTGAATCATTAAAAATTAGAAACAAGAATCACATTCTCCCCAATATTTGACTCTTAAACGAAACAGAAAGTTGTTCAAAAGGACAATATTTATTCTGTAATGAAATATTTATTTTGTAATGAGTAGGCTCTGGGACGGAAGGATTCGAACCTCCGAATAGCGGGACCAAAACCCGTTGCCTTACCACTTGGCTACGCCCCATTTAGATTTTTATTCAACACTAATAAACACTAATATTGTTAGTGGTTGTTCGTCAATTCCAGTCCAAATATCTATCAAATTGATTAGATTGGTGCTGAGATTTTGACATGTGTAGATATAAAATAAAATGAAATTTATTGATCATTACATAGAATTCAATTAAGATATTGTATGAAAGTCTAATTTATTCTATTCTCTTGTGAGAATTGAAGGATTTTTGATTGAGTGAGTTCAAAGAAGTATTTTTAGTCTACCTTACTTTCCTTTCTTCATTTTTCCCTTATATCAATAACATATTAATGTTATCAATAACATTATATTAACTCAATCAAAATACAATTATCTACAAGAACAAAATATTTGTTATGCTTAATATATTTAATTTGATCTGTATCTGTTTTAATTCTGCCCTTTTTTCGAGTAGTTTTTTATTCGCCAAATTGCCCGAAGCCTACGCTTTTTTGAATCCAATCGTAGACGTGATGCCAGTAATACCTGTTCTCTTTTTTCTCTTAGCCTTTGTTTGGCAAGCTGCTGTAAGTTTTCGATAAGATCTTTAATACTGTCCTAGAAAGATTCATGATTTATTCGAGAAAAAAAAAATTCTAACAATTGAGAAGATCAAATAAGTCTTACAGTATAAACGAACCCTCAATTCAAACATTGTGAAATTTTTTTGGTACCACTAAAAATCTGGATCATCCCATTTCCTCATTTTGACCCCCTTTTTTCACTGAAAGAGAAAAAATCTATTAGAGTACACCACAACACAATATCTAATTGTTGGTATGAAAAAAGAAATTTCTAATATGAAAGACTCAACTCTTCTTACACATGCATTTTAAAAAACTCTTTTCTAGTTTATTTAATTTCTCGAAATTCTAGAAATCGCTTCATTTATTGGTGTCAAAATAAATAGGATATGTGGTATAAAAATAGAGAATCTATTCTCTTTTTTCCAAAAATAAAGATAAGATCTTGGAGATTGTGTAATGCTTACTCTCAAACTCTTTGTTTACACCGTAGTGATATTCTTTGTTTCTCTCTTCATCTTTGGATTCCTATCTAATGATCCAGGACGTAATCCTGGACGTGAAGAATAAAAAAATAAGGGTTTTCTTGCTTTTTTTTTTATATTGATTTTTAGAAATGTTATAATCTTATTAGAATTTTATCTATTCCACATCATCAAAAAAGGAAACGGAAAGAGAGGGATTCGAACCCTCGGTACGAATAACTCGTACAACGGATTAGCAATCCGACGCTTTAGTCCACTCAGCCATCTCTCCTAATTGAAAAGGGGTAATTACTATGTTACATTACACAAAAAGTAATGCTTAAAAAAAAAAAAGGGAAAGCCCTTCTTTACTTTTTTATACTTTACTTTTTTTTGTATAGATTATTATTTTATAGATTATTATTTTAATATTATATTATATATATATAACTTTTATCAGCAATTCCATTTCGATATAGGTATAGAAAAGGCTCGAAAGAGATATATCAAATAAAAATATAAAAAAGAAGAATATTTCTTTGATTTCGTCTCGTCAAAAAGGGTCTTTTTTGATTTCCACAGCCTGGCCTGGCAGTACCCAGCCGGGCCTTTTTTTTTGTACAATGAATGATAGAAAAAATGATTCATTTGATTTCAAAAAAAAAAATGGGCTTGTTATTGGAGTGAAACAAGAATCAGAAGCATAAGAATAAGAAGGACTATTACCATTCTTATGGTAAAGAATCAAAGTGTCATTTATATTCTTTTTTTATTTACATTTATTTAATATTTAATTTTATAAATAAAAATTTTATTCTTATTACTTATTATATAATATATAATATAAAATCTTTATTATGTTGTTATTTATTTATTATGTATTATGTTTTTAATATATTTTATATTCTAATTCTATTATTATTATTATATAATAATAATATATTTTAATAAAGAAAAATAAAAATAAAGAAACTATGGATTCTTGCCAATCTATTTTGAATATTTTTATGTTATGAATTAAGCCCTTTTGCCAAACCTTATCTATCAAAATTCCTCCCACAAAAGAAAAAAAAAGACCTTGTTATTTAGTTATTAAAATAAATAACTGAAATGAGTCCTCTTTTACTAATTTCATTAGGTTTGTTGACAAAACACGTCAATGCTCAAATTTTCGGGATTTTTTCTGATTCTATTTTGATTACGCCGGATTACCTTGTTCGACAAAAAGTCCATTTTGATACAATAATCGCATTGTAGCGGGTATAGTTTAGTGGTAAAAGTGTGATTCGTTCTATTAACCCCCTTAATAGTTAAGGGGTCTTTTGGTTTGATTCATCTTACGATCAAAAACTTTATTTCTTAAAAGGATTTAATCCTTTACCTTTCAATAAAAGATTCGAGGAAGAATATACATTCTCGTGATTTGTATCCAAGAGGCAATTATAAATTGAGAAATTGGATTATGAAATTACGAAACATAATTTAGGAATTGGCTCACTATTTCCAATTGAATAAGTATGAGAAAAAGATCCATGGATAAAGAGAAAAAAGTTTCTTTCTAATCGTAACTAAATCTTCAATTTCATTT